TTATATGATCAGAATATTTTAAAGTTCATTAGAAGCTACAAATGGTAGTAATGATAAAATACGTGCACGTTTAATTGCTTTTGCAATTTGCCGTTGTTGTTGAACAGTTATACCTGTTGCTCGGCGAGGAAGAATTTTTCCTTGTTCAGTAATAAATAATTTTAATAAATCAATATCTTTATAATCAATTTGTTGATTTAAGCCAATAATTGCTAATTTTTGTTTTTGTGCTAACATAATTTTATTTTATTTCTTTATGAATAGTAGGTTTATTACAATGCGGGCAATATTTTTTAAATTCCATACGTTGAGGATTATTACGCCGATTTTTTTGAGTCAAATAGCGAGAAACACCGGCAGAACGTTTGTTTATATTTGTTCTACATTCGGTACATTCTAAAGTAATTAAAATTCGAGTACCTTTATTTTTTGCCATATAATTTCCTATAATGTCATAAATTTGTGAGAGTATTTTTTACTTTACTATTTTGCCTAAATATTGTTATCTTATCAAGGGTTTAATGTATTGTTTTAAAAAATATTCCGAATACAAAAATATTCACTATAAAAACTTCCAATTTTTTCTTAAATATATTATATTTTTCTTTAGAAAAATATAGTGTAAATCTTCATATATTGATATACTTGAATTCCAGTTATGGCAAACAATAAATCAGCAAAAAAGCGTATAATAATTACGAAACGAAATAATCTACAAAATCGTTTTTATAAAAGTTCAGTTAAAACATTAACGAAAAGATTTTTAAAAGATTTAGAAATTTATAAAATTTCACAAAATAAAAGTGATAAAGAACGATTAGAAATTGGACTAAGTTCAATTTATAGTTTAATCGATAAAGGTTCAAAAAAAAATGTTTACCACAAAAATACAGCGGCACGAAAAAAAGCAAAATTAGCTGCTCTAGTAAAAGCTGTCTAACCTTAAAAATAAAATAAAATAATTCAAATTAAATTATTTTATTTTTATAATTAGTAAAATAGAATAATTTATTTAACGCATCTATATTTATATTGATGACTCAATATAAATTCTAAATCCTATAATATTATAAAATCCCGAATGATAACTCCCTAATTAAGAATAGTAAAAACGACTACCTATCACCAATATAAAAACTTATAATTCCAGGGTATTTTTTATAAAGCAATTTTTTTTAGAAGAAATAATTTTATAAAAAGTCCAAAAAAACATCCAAAATTAAAAGATCTCTAAAAAATATAAATTTAAAATAAATTAATAATAAAAATTTTAAACTGTTATATGGTAAATTATACAACTACTCTCCCTGATTTTATTGAAATGCAACGAATAAGTTTTTGTTGGTTTATTGAGCAAGGATTAACTGAAGAATTAAATAGTTTTTCAAGAATTTATGATTTTAGTCAAAATACTGAATATATTTTATTTGGACAAGAATATAGCTTAGTAAAACCAATTTATAATATAGTTCGGGCTAAAAAATATACAGCAAATTATTCCGCTCAACTTCTTATACCTTTAGAAGTACGGAATAAAAAAACAAATATTATAAAATATCATAGTAAATTTCCCATTCTCAATTTACCGTTAATGACAAGTTCTGCTACTTTTGTAATTAATGGATGTGAACGAGTAATTGTGAGTCAGATTTTACGAAGTCCAGGCGTTTATTTTGAGAAAAATAAACATCAAAAGAAAAACAAAAAAATTAGAAAATTGATCTCCAGTGAAATCGGTAAATTAAAAAGTTTTACTCCGCCCAGTGAAATTCTACCTAGCGAAAGTCGTTTATATTTTCTAAAACCAACGATTAAAAAAAAATTAATTATAGATAAAAAAAAGAAAATACAATTTATTAAAAAAGAAGAATACTGGAATTGGGTAGGTAAATCTATTAATATTTATTCGTTTAACGAAATAAAAAGTGATGAAAATAAATTTAGTGAGTTATTGATTGAACATTTTAAAATTTACAATTATTTTTCAAAAATTAAAAATTTATCTACAAAAGTAAACCGAATTAAACTTTTTTTTAAATGGAAATCATTAAATAATCAATTTATTTCTTCTAAGAATAATGAGAGAATTCTATCTCTTATTAATTCATTAAATTTATTATTAAAAATAATTAGCAAATATAAAGTCTTAAAAAATAAGAATAAGACTAATAATAAACTTCAATTAAAAAATTCAATTCAATTGAAAAAAATATATGATCAATTATTTAATAAGTCAGAACACTTAATCAGTGTACATCTAAATCTAGAAATACTTACTTTTATAATTAGAGAATTAGAAAATTTTAATCAATTAAATAATTTTGGTTTTTTAAAATTAAATATTGCACCTAAAATTGAAAGTCTTATTAAGAATAGTCAAATAAAATCTAGTCTTTATTTTACGACTAGTTTTAAAGAACTTATTAAATTTAAATATAACTTTACAAAAAAAGAAAAAGATAAAAAAAGAAAATATTCACAAGCAACATTATTTAAAAATAAAACAAAATATTTAAAAACAAAATCGAAAATTATTCAATATAAAGATGATCATTTAATAAAAGATATTTATAAACAAAAATATGAAGAGAAAGAATTATATACGGCGACATTAATTCCTGAATATGGATCATGGATTCGATTTGGATTTCAAAAGAATACAAAAATAAATATTTCTAAATATCCTATAAAAAACCACGAAAATGAAATCATTGTTCAACTTGATAAAGTAACACAAAAACCGATTATTCATCTATTAAAAGAAATGGGAGTTACGGATTTAGAAATTTGCCAAAATTTACAAAATTCGGAATTTTTCTATTTTAATAAACCTATTTTAACTAATTCAATTTTTTATCCAAATAAATTATTACGTTTTAATTTAAACAAAAATTATTATAAAAATATTTCTGAATTTTCTAGAATTTTTGATCCCTCATATTATCGTCTAGGAAAAATTGGACGGTCCAAATTAAATAGTAGTTTAGACATAAAACTTTCAAAACGTATCATTACAATTACATATGAAGATATTTTTGCGATCATTGATAAATTAATAATATTATCGATTAATAAACAAATTAGTGACGATATCGATCATTTAAAAAACAGAAGAGTACGTTCAGTTGGCGAATTATTACAAAATTTATTTCGTATTGGATTTCAAAGATTATTACGAAAATTAAGAACACAAACAAATAAAACATACTCAAGTCAATTATCGAGTTTTAATATTATTGGTGCAACCATAAAAGAATTTTTTGGGGCAAGTCAATTATCACAATATATGGATCAAACAAATCCATTATCTGCATTAACACATAGACGGAGAATTAGTGGGCTTGGACCTGGAGGATTTGATAGAGATCGTATAAGTCTTGCAGTTCGAGATATCCATCCGAGTCACTATGGGCGTATTTGTCCGATCGAGACACCTGAAGGACAGAATGTCGGCTTAATTGCTTCATTAACAACATGTGCCAGAGTTAACGAATCTGGGTTTTTAGAAACCCCCTTTTGGAGGGTTATTAATGGAAAGGTCATTAAAAATGGAAATCCTATTTATTTAACGGCAGATATTGAAGATTTATATAAAATTGCCCCTGCTGATATTTCAACAAATGAAAAAAATTATTTAACAAAAAATTTAATTCCGGTTCGTTATAAACAAGATTTTTTAACAGTGACACCTTCCGAAGTAGACTTTATTGCTATTTCTCCAATTCAAGTTGTTTCAGTAGCTGCATCTTTAATACCATTTTTTGAACATGATGACGCCAACCGTGCACTTATGGGTTCGAATATGCAGAGGCAATCTGTTCCACTATTGTTACCACAAAAGTCTATTGTTGGAACAGGATTAGAAAATCAAATTGCATTAAACTCTGGAATGGCAATCAATGCTCAAAAAGCTGGTATTGTTCAATCAGTAACAGCAAATAAAATTATTATTCTTGAAGATTCAGGAAGACAGTATAGATATGATTTACAAAAATATCAACGATCAAATCAAGAAACTTGTATTAATCATAGACCAATAGTTTGGGAAGGTGAAAAAATTAAATCTGGTCAAATGTTAACAGATGGTCCAGGAATAGTAAGTAATGAACTTTCGTTAGGACAAAATGTTTTAGTAGCTTATATGCCATGGCAAGGTTATAATTTTGAAGATGCGATTCTAATTAATGAACGTTTGGTATATGAAGATATTTTTACTTCAATTCACATAGAACGCTATGAAATTGAAATTGATCGAACCGCAGAAATGTGTGAACAAACAACTAATAATATTCCTAATTTAAGTATTTCAGACGTTCAACATTTAAATGAAGATGGAATCGTTACAATTGGAACATTTGTAAAACCAGGTGATATTTTAGTCGGAAAAATTATACCTAAAGATGAATCTGAACAATTACCAGAATCTAAGTTACTTCGAGCAATTTTTGGAGCAAAAGCAAAGGGAGTACGTGACACGTCATTTAGAATGCCAGAAGGAGAATATGGAAGGGTTATTGAAACTTTAACTTTTAATCGTCGAACAAAGTTAGCTTATAAATTTGAAAAAATTCAGATTTTTATTGCACAAATAAGAAAAATTCAAGTAGGTGATAAAATCGCAGGTCGTCATGGTAATAAAGGAATAATTTCACGAATTCTACCTCGTCAAGATATGCCATTTCTTCCTGATGGTACACCTATTGATATTATTTTAAATCCTTTAGGGGTTCCTTCACGAATGAATGTAGGACAATTATATGAATGTTTATTGGGATTGGCTGGTCATAAATTAAACCGTCGTTTTAAAATTTTACCATTTGATGAAATGTATGGTACAGAAGTTTCTCGCATTTTAATTAATAAAAAATTAAGACAAGCTTCAGTTGAAAATGATGAAGCTTGGCTTTTTAATCCCTATTCACCCGGAAAAATAGTTCTTCTTGATGGTCGAACAGGAAAAGAATTTGATAATCCAATTACAATTGGGAATGCATATATGTTAAAGTTAATTCATTTAGTTGATGATAAAATGCATTCTAGAGCTACTGGGCCCTATTCTTTAGTAACTCAACAACCTCTAGGAGGAAAAGCTCAACATGGAGGTCAAAGATTTGGAGAGATGGAAGTTTGGGCACTTGAAGGATTTGGTGCATCTTTTACTTTAAAGGAACTTTTAACAATTAAATCTGATGATATGCAAGGAAGAAATGAAACGTTAAATTCTATAATTAAAGGACAGCCTATCCCAACTTCTGGTATACCAGAATCATTTAAAGTTTTAGTACAAGAATTACGTTCAATTGGATTAGATCTAAGTACTTATAGAATTGATGAATTTAATTCAGATAAATCGTATGAAATTGAATTAAATTTAATTGAAAAATATAATCCTTTATTAAAAACATTTTCTCATACATCAAATATAAATAATATTTCATTTTAAAAATTTAATATGATACGCTCTGAAAAAGAATTTGATTATATAAAAATAAAGCTAGCTTCTCCGATGAGGATATTACAATGGTCTCATAGAAAGTTGCCAAATGGACAATTTGTAGGGGAAGTTCAGAAATCTGAAACAATTAACTATCGAACATTTAAACCCGAAATGGACGGTTTATTTTGTGAAAGAATTTTTGGTCCAAGTAAAAGTTTAGAATGTGCATGTGGAAAATATAAAAGAGTTCGATATGAAGGATTAATATGTGAACGTTGTGGAGTAGAATTAACAGAATCCCGAGTTCGCCGTCATAGAATGGGACATATTAATTTAATTTATCCGGTTACTCATGTTTGGTATACTAATAGTCGCCCAAATTATATAGCTTTATTACTTGAAGTTGAACAATGCGAAAAACGATTGGATACTGGGTGGATAGAATATGCAAATATACGAAATATTAGAGAAAAAGATAGTAAAGATATTCCTGATTCTATCTCATCTGAAATTGACTGTCGTAATTATCTCTCAAGTCCTAAAGCTATTTTCAATTGTAAAGAATTTCTTAAAGGAATAGGGAAACAAAAAAAATCTAATCTTGTTAACTTTTATGATGAAAGAATAAAACGAATAAAACTAGCTTCTCTTGCTTATTTTATTGCAGAAGATGAAATAGCTTTTTATGGCTTACATTGGGATTTACAACAATATCGACGTTGTCGAGAATTAGGATTTACAGGCTATCCATTAAAACCACATTCTAAATTTCAGAATCGACGAAGAAATACACCAAAATATTTATTACGAGCAACGCCAAATTATTTAATTGGTGCTGTTCTAATAAAACGTGAATTAGAGAAATTAAATCTTGACCAAGAGATAATGAAAACAAGAAATTTTATTATGTTATGTAGTAAATTACTACATCAAGTCTATAATTTTTCATATCGTAAATGGGAGTATCAAAGGATTTATAAATTAAGAGATCAATCAATTAAACGAATCCGTATTTTAGAGAATTTATTAACTACTGGAGCAAATCCAGCTTGGATGATCATAACAATATTACCCGTTATCCCACCAGCCTTACGTCCCATGATTCAATTGGAAGGAGGACGTTTTGCAACTTCGGATTTAAATGAATTATATCGAAGAATAATTACACGAAATAACCGTCTTCTTAGATTATTAGAAATTGACGCTCCACAATTAATTATTCGAAATGAAAAAAGAATGTTACAAGAAGCCGTTGATACATTGATTGATAATGGAAAACGTGGAAAAATTGCTTTAAGTGCAAGTAATCGACCGTTAAAATCATTATCTGATATTATAAAAGGAAAACATGGTCGTTTTCGTCAAAATTTACTTGGCAAACGTGTAGATTATTCTGGACGATCTGTAATTGTTGTAGGTCCAAGTTTAAAATTAAATCAATGTGGTTTACCTTATGAGATGGCAATTGAATTATTTCAACCCTTTATAATTCGTGAATTAATTAATCAAGGATTAGCTAGTAATATGAAAGTTGCAAAAAATTTGCTGCAACAAAATGAATCTATTATAAATAGGGTACTTGAAAAAGTTTTAGCAAATCATCCTATTTTTTTAAATAGAGCTCCCACTTTACATAGATTAGGAATTCAAGCGTTTCAACCTATTATTGTTCAAGGTCGTGCGATTAAACTTCATCCTTTAGTGTGTTCTGCATTTAATGCAGATTTTGATGGTGATCAAATGGCTGTCCATGTCCCACTTTCTCTAGAAGCACAAGCAGAATGTTATATGCTAATGTTAGCACCTTATAACTTTTTATCACCTGCAAATAGTGAGCCAATTATTATGCCAAGTCAAGATATGGTGTTAGGTTGTTATTATTTAACAATAAATAATATTCCTGGATTATTAGGTTCAAATCATTATTTTGCAGATTTAAATGATGTTATATTAGCTTATAATCAAGATCAAATTGAAATTCATACTGCGATTTGGGTTCGCTATAAAAATAAAATTGCTAAACCTTTAAATTTTATAAAAATTATAAAATTAAAAGATGGAAGTTATATTGAATATTATGAAAATATTCAAATACGTAAAGATAAAAATAATAAAATTATTGTTCAATATATACAAACTACAACTGGGCGTGTTCTTTTAAATTATATTATTCAAACAACATTAAATCTTAAACCATAAATCTATAAAATATTTGAACTTCTAAAAAATAATCGCTGAAACTAAATATGAAAGATTATATTTATCAAAATACACTTATTAATAAAAAACAATTAAAAGAATTATTAGGATGGAGTTTTTCAAAGTATGATTCTATGCAAGCTTCTTTATTGGCAGATGAATTAAAATATCTTGGATTTAAATATGCAACACAGGCTGGAATTTCAATTAGTATAGAAGATTTAAAAGTTCCTCGAACAAAAAATGAAATGTTAGAAAAGGCTAATAAAGATATTGAAAATGCAGAAAAAATTTGTTTAAAGGGGAAAATTACAAATGTTGAACGTTTTCAAAAGATTATTGACACTTGGAGCATCGCTAGTGAATCGTTAAAAGATAATGTCGTTTCATATTTTAAAACTTATGACCCTTTAAATTCAGTTTATATAATGGCATTCTCAGGGGCGAGAGGAAATTTATCCCAAGTTCGTCAATTAGTTGGTATGAGAGGACTTATGGCAGATCCTAGTGGAGAGATTATGCGAGTTCCTATCAAGAAAAATTTTCGTGAAGGATTAACTATTACGGATTATTTAATGTCTGGTTATGGTGCTCGAAAAGGTATTGTTGACACCGCATTAAAAACTGCAAATTCAGGTTATTTAACAAGACGTTTAATTGATATTGCACAAGATATTATTATTCGAGAAAAAGATTGTTTAACACATTCTTCATTTCGAATTGATACGTCAAATAAACTTGATACTGAACAACTTATAGGAAGAATTTTATTAAAATCAGTTTATGACCCAAAAACCGAAAAATTAATTACTTCCCCTAATACAGCAATCACCTCAGAGTTATTAACTCTATTTAAACAAAAATCAGTTTCAAAATTTTATATACGCTCTCCATTAACGTGTAATTTATATCATTCTATTTGTCAAATGTGTTATGGATGGGATTTATCTAATCAAAATTTAGTTGATTTAGGCGAAGCAATTGGTATTCTAGCTGGACAATCAATAGGTGAGCCAGGTACACAATTAACAATGCGAACTTTTCACACAGGAGGAATTTTTACCTCTGAAGCACGTCAACAAATTATTAGTCCAAAAGATGGAATTATTAAATTTTCTAAAATTTTAAAAACAGTAATATTAAGGACAAATCGCGGAGAAGATGTTTTAGTTACAAAAAATTCTGGATCTCTAATATTAATACCAGAACAATTTGATCAATCGATTATACAGATTGAATTGTTAAGAAATACAATGTTATTTGTAAAAAGTAATCAATATATTAAAAAAGACTCAATAATAGGTGAATTAATAAGTACAGAAAAACAAACTTTAACTGAAAGAAAACCGATATTAAGCGATACGGCAGGCGAAATTTGTATTCCTCGTTTAAAAACAAGAATGAACTTAGTTCCTCAAAATAAATTATTGTGGATTTTATCTGGCCAAGTTTATCAAGCGCCACTTAATTCATTCTTAAATTATTATACTGATCATAAAATTAATAAAAATAGTTATATTTTTAGAACAAAATTAATAAATCAATCTTACGGTTCTATTAAAATTCTCGATGAAAAAAAAAATTTATTAGAACAAAAAATTCAATTAATAACTGAGAAATATTGTTTAGGATCTAATTGTTATATTCAAAAAATTTCGAAACCAAGAAATAATAAGAATTATTTACTGAACTATAAAAAATTAACATATTTAATTAATTTAAAAGATTCAAATTCTAAAAATTGGAAAAAATGTAAAACTTATAAACCTTTTGCAACTTGTTTTGAAAATCATTTCAAGACGATAACAGGCGGAATAATGTACTATGATCAACGAATTAATAAAAAATTATACATTAATAAAAATAATATTTCTATTCCATATAATTTACCATATGATATAACGAAACAAGACTATGATAAAATTAATAAAAATCATTATAAAAATTATTTAAAAAATTTAGAAACAAGAATAGATAAAAATGGATTTCTTTTTTATCAAAATTTTTTAAATTATCAAGGAATGGAAAGTGTATTTTTAAAATTAAGATTAAAAAAAAAAATCATTCATAGTTCCGTAATTTGGCTATCTGAAGAAACTTACAAATTAAACTGTGATAAAAACATTTTATTGGTGGAAAATGGTAATTTTATTGCAAAACATTTTGAAATTATTCCAAATATTCGTTCAAAAACAGCAGGAATTATACACGTCTCTCAGAAAAATAATATAATTGAAGAAATTGCAATTAAAGGAGGATTCGTTTATCAAGGGAAACAATTTGAACAATTAGATAAAAAAGTGTTTTACCCAGGGGAAATGATTTTTGACAATATCAAAATAACTCAACCATCATTATGTGAACATATAACTCATAAATCAAATAATCAATTATTAATTAGACCCTTTATGATTTATGAAATCCCTAAAAATGAGTATATAAGTAAATCAAAGTCTTTAACATTAATTAATCAAATTAATTATCGCTATAAAACAAATAAAAAAATTAAAACAGCAAATAGCATAAATTTAATTTCGAAAATCATAAATATAAAATCAAATAATTCATTACGAAATACTACAACTATTGAATTAAGTAATTGTTTTAAAAATCAATCAGTAAATATTCAGATTTCAGAAAATTTAATTTTAAAGCATTATATTCCCGCACATCTAAAATATACAAATTTACAATATTGTTTACTTGTTGAACCAACACAATTTGTGGATTCTTATACAGTTCTAGGCTATTTTGAATCACTTATAGTAAATTCGTTAGAAATAGTAAAATTTAAATCAAAACGGTTAAAGAAAAAACAAATTTTTTTAATATCAAATAAAGATTGTATAACAGTCAATAAAGAAGAAAGAAAAAATAAAATAGTTAATGAATTAATAATCGATAATATTAAAGTTAATCAAACAGGAAAAATACTAATTGACAATGGACAATTTCTAACAATACAAAAGGGTCGGCCATATTTTTTTCCAAATTGTAAAAGTGAAGATTCAAAAGAAAAACTGACGTTACAATACAAATTAACTAAGTTAAATAGTAACATTTTTAATACAAAAAGTAATATTTTTTTAAATTATACCGATATTACAAAACGATCATTAGTAGATATTAAAAAATGGGCATTCATAAAAAAATTAAGTCCAGATAAAAATCTCTACTTAGACAAAAAATCATACGGATTACAAATTAAGTTTTCAAAAATGTTTATTAAAAAAAATGGTAAATTTTATAGTTCACCAATACCATTATTTTTTAAAAATTTTTCTTTATTTAAAAAAGAACAAAGAATTTTGAACGAAAGAACAAAAAACTTAAATCATTTGTATATTTCAAATAAACAATTAAAAATTAAACAATGTTTACCGTTATTATTAAAAAGTGCGGACTTAATTGATAATAAACTGCAAAAACAAGTTCCTTTTAATCACAATCTAGTCGGTTTAAAATTTTTAAAATATCCTTTTAATAAATCAATTGGAATTCACTCTCTAACAGAAGATTATTTTGAACAAGAAGTAAATAATGTATATTGTAAAAATGGTGAATTTATTGAAAAAGGTGAAGTAATTGGTTTATTAAACTTTGAGAAAGAAATTACGGGAGATATTGTTCAAGGTTTACCAAGAATAGAAGAATTATTAGAAGCTCGGAAAAAGAAACCCACAAATAAATATTTAGCAACAAATCAGAAAAAAAGTTTGTTAATTCAAAAAACTAGTATTGACTCTAGCTTTGAATTTCAAAAACTCGGAACAACAATAAAGGAAAATGATAAAATTAACCCTCATAATTTATTAAAAATTTACTTTAATTATTATGGTATAAAAAAACAATTCTTTTGTAAGAAAAAAACTTTTGCAATTTCTTATCGTTTAACAAACAATTATGAAGCAAGTTATAGAACATTTAAAAAAATTCAATTATTAATATTAAATGCTGTTCAATCAGTTTATGATTCACAGGGTGTATCAATTGCAAATAAACATTTAGAAGTTATTATTAAACAAATGACAACAAAAGTTTTAATAACACATGAAGGGCATACTCCATTATTACCTCGTGAATTAGTTGACTTATATCATATTCAATACATTAATGAAATTATTGAATCATACGATAAGCGTCCAGCATATTATGTTCCATTATTATTAGGAATTACAAAAGCTGCTTTAAATAATCCAAGTTTTATTTCTGCCGCAAGTTTTCAAGAAACGACACGTGTCTTAACAAAAGCTGCTATTGAAGGAAGAGTTGATTGGTTACGTGGTTTAAAAGAAAATATAATTATTGGGCACTTAATTCCATCTGGGACTGGATATCAAAGTTATTCAAATTGTTTTAATCAAAGTTCACAATATAAAAAAAATATTAATTTAGAAAAAATTAAAATAAAAATATAGACTTATTTCTTTTCAATCTGGTAATGTTGCCCTATACTAAAATTAATAGTGATTATTTATTTAAGGAGTTATAAAATTTTATGGCTGATATTAACTTAGCCCAATTATTAGAAGCGGGTGTTCATTTTGGACATAAAGCTTATCGATGGAACCCGAAAATGTTTCCTTATATTTATACGGAACGTAATAATATTCATATTTTGGATTTAGTCCAAACAGCTCAACTATTAAAACGAGCAAATGCTTATGTTAAAAATGCTGCACTAGAAGGAAAAACATTTTTATTTGTTGGAACAAAACGCCAAGCAAGTGCTTTAATTGCTCAAGAAGCAAAACGCTGTCCTTCAGGGTATTATGTAAATCATAGATGGTTAGGTGGTATGTTAACAAATTGGACGACTTTAAAAAGTCGAATTGATCGATTAAAAACATTGGAACAACAAGAAGTTGAAGGTGTTTTTAAATTATTACCAAAAAAAGAAGCATCATTACGTTTAAAAGAATTAGATAAATTAAGAAAACATTTAAATGGTGTGAAAGATATGACAAAATTACCAGATGTTGCAATTATCATTGATCAAAAACGTGAAATTACAGCTATTAAAGAATGTCGTAAATTAGGAATTCCGATTATTTCGATTTTAGATACAAATTGTGATCCTGATTTAGTAGATGTCCCAATTCCTGGAAACGATGATGCCGTAAGGTCAATTAAATTAATATTAAATTCGTTAACGAATTCAATTATTTCAGTTGCCTGATTTAATAATATATATATATATATATATATATTGATTTTTTAAAAGAAATTTATTTTAGAATATAGAATTACTCTTTATAATCGACTCTTTTTTTAAATCAAAAACAATATGCTATTTGATTTAAAAAAAGAAATGGTACGAGACAATAACTTTCATCTATTAAGTGTTCTTATTTTATGAAATCTTTTAAGAGCGATAAAAAATTATAAAAGTCTAATTCACATAATAATAAGAAATTATTATGTGAATTAGACTTTAAGAAATTATTATGTTAATGAGACTTTTCCACCAGCTTCTTCAATTTGTTTTTTCGCATCTTCTGCAGCTTCTTTCCCTAATGATTCTTGAATTACTTTAGGTGTAGATTCTACAAGTTCTTTTGCTTCTTTTAAACCTAAACCTGTTAAAGTTCGAACAACTTTTAACACTGCAATTTTTTTATCAGCAGGAACTTCATCTAACATTACATTAAATTCTGTTTTTTCTTCTACTTCTTCAACTGCAGCTGGAGCTGCGGCCATTACTATATTACCACCAACACTTGCTGATGCATCGACACCAAATGTTTCTTCAATAGCTGCTACAAGCTCTGACGCTTCTAATAAAGTTAATGTTTTTAATTCTTCAACGATTTGAGTAATTTTTTCTGACATAAAAATATTTATTTAATATATATATATAATTTTTGTTAATAATTCAAAGGTACAAAATTAGTTAAATGCATTCAAATCTAATTGAATAGATGGACCCATACTAGTACAAATAAATAAACTTTTAAAATATTTACCTTTAACACCAGAGGGACGATTTTGCTCAATTGATTGATACAAAGATCTTAAATTTTCAATTAATTGATTTTTTGAAAAATTTACTTTTCCAAAATTTACATGAACAACACCTGTTTTATCAGCTTTATATTCAAATTTTCCTTTTTTAAAATCTGATAATGTCTCTGTTAAATTAGTACTAACAGTTCCTGATTTTGGTGAAGGCATCAAGCCTTTTGGTCCTAAAACTCGACCAAGTTTTGCTAATTTTGGCATCATATCAGGTGTAGCAATTAATAAATCAAAATTAATTATACCTTGACTAATAGAATCAATTAATTCTTGACTGCCAACAATATCTGCTTTACCATTATTGGCTTCGTTAAAATTCGCTTCATTCGTTAAAACAGCTATTCGTACAGATTTTCCTACTCCATGAGGTAAAGTTACAGTTGTACGTAATTGTTGATCAGCGTATTTGGGATCAATATTTAAATTAGCATGTAACTCCACCGATTCAATAAATTTTGCGGTCGCTGTATCTTGAAGAAGAGTAATGGCTTCTTCTAAACTTGACTGAACAATATTTTTAACTTTTTTCCGATTTTCATTTTGACGTCGGGATAATTTTCGCATATAATCTTTTTCTTAAAAATTTATTATAAACTTAAATATTAATCTGTAATTGTAATGCCCATGTTTCTGGCAGTGCCTTCAACAATTCGGATTGCACTACTTATTTGAGTAGTATTTAAATCTGGTAATTTAATATTAGCTATTTCTTCTAATTGAGCTTTTGTTACTGACCCGACATTTACTCGATTTGGAGTTGAGGAACCTTTTTTAACTTTTGCAGCATTCGCTAATAAAACCGATGCAGGTGGTGTTTTAAGAATAAAAGTATAACTTCTGTCTTCATAAACCGAAATTTCTACAGGAATAATAAGTCCCATTTTTTCAGTTGTTCGAGCATTATACTCTTTACAAAAGGCTGCAATATTTACACCATGTTGACCTAATGCTGGGCCAACTGGCGGAGCTGGGGTTGCTTTTCCAGCAGGTAATGCTAATTTAATTAATGCAGTTATTTTTTTTGCCATATTAATTTGTCTAAATTTTAATCATTTTGTATCTATTTAATTTTTTTTTGATTCTTTTTCTTTATTTTTACAAATTTTTTAACACTTCTTATTAATATTTTAAAATTGTAGAATAGTAAATGTCTAACTTTAAATAACAAAAGGCCAACTTTATAGTTTGCTGCAAAAAATAAGAGGAAAAGAGGACGTCAAATACGTCTCAACTTTTTCTAAAATTTTTAATTTATTTAAACATTAAATTTTTTACAAAATATTCTAATATTTTAATTCTATTTTTTTAAATAAAACGTTTAAAAAATTTATAGTTGGATTTTAAAGTAGTAATCATAGTATAATTTGTTCAAGTTTTTTTATCTTTTAGTTTTACACATTAATTTCTTTAATAGTCACTGTAAAACTTATTAACAAAATCCAAAAGGTAAATTTACAGAAAATCAAAAATGTATTACAACGATTTTAAACTACTAGAAATTCTATTTTTAATATATACCTCTTATTTTTAAGAGAAGCGCGCCCTGAAGGACTTGAACCCTCGACATCTAATTTTGGAGACTAGCGTTCTACCAACTGAACTAAGGACGCGTACATTTATTGTAATCAATATTTGTTTAAAAAACAAGAGTTCCAATTTTATTTTAAGATGATAGCTAAATTTTAATCTATATGAAAAACTTTAAAAATAATTCACACGTTTCAATTTCCGATATACCTTTACCTTATAATTTTTTAGCAGAAAAAATGGTATTAAGTTGTTTGTTAATTAGTTATGAAGCCGTTGAAATTGCTATAAAAACTGTTCGAATTGAAACATTTTATTTTATAAATCATCAAGAAATTTACAAAGCTATTGTGGAAATGCATCGAAAAAAAGTTCCAATAAATGTGATTTCAGTAAATGATTTTTTAAAAGAAACTGGGTGTTTAGAGAAAATTGGGGGTACAAAAGTATTATTAGAACTTCTTAATCAAATTCCGAATTTAGTCTATCTTGAAGAATATATTCAATTAATTCAAGATAAATTTTTAAGACGGTCATTAATAAACCTAGGATATGAAGCTATTAATTCAGCCTATATTACAAATATTCCGTTAGAAAAAACTTTAACTGATTTTGAAAAAAAATCGTTTAAATTAACTAGTGAATTAATAGAAGAAAAAAGATTAACTACTGCTGAATTATTTTCAACTGTTTTTTTAGAATTAAAACAAAAAGCTTTGAAGCCTGAATTACCAGGATTGGCATCTGGATTCTATGATTTAGATTCTTTAACTCAAGGGTTTCAGAAATCTGATTTGATAATTCTTGCAGGACGACCCTCGATGGGAAAAACAGCTTTTGTTTTAAACATAACTGAAAATATATTAAAAAATTCTAAATTACCTATAATATTTTTTAGTCTTGAAATGTCAAAAGAACAATTAATATATCGTTTACTGTCAAATGAAACAGGAATAAGTCAAACACGATTAAAACTTGGTAATTTATATAAAGAGGACTGGAATAAATTAAAAAAGAGTATTCAACTTTATTCTAAGTTACCATTTTTTATAAATGACGAACCAAATATTACAATCAACGATCTTCGTTCTAAAATAAAAAAAATAATCTTTGAACAAACTAATATTGGTTTAATTGTTATTGATTATTTACAATTACTTTTAAATTCAAAAATAAAAACTGAAAATCGAGTTCAAGAACTTTCACAAATTACACGCTCACTTAAGGCTATTGCAAAAGAATTTCAAACTCCAATTATTGCATTATCTCAACTAAGTCGCAATGTTGAAAATCGCATTAATAAACGTCCAATTTTATCTGATTTACGTGAAAGTGGCTCTATTGAACAAGATGCTGATTTAGTATTAATGTTATATCGAGAAAATTATTATAATTCCACAACTGAAAAATTTGAAAAACTGGCTCCTGCTGAATTAATAATTGCTAAACATCGTAATGGACCTTTGGGTGTAGTTAAGTTATCATTTCAGACTGATCCCACTAAATTTTTTAATACATTTTCTGATCTTCACTAAAATGCCCAGATCCAGATTCGAACTGGAGACACGAGGATCTTCAATCCACTGCTCTACCAACTGAGCTATCCGGGCTTAATAAAAATTATACTATATTCTACTAAAAATAACAATATTAATATTGTTATTTTTAGTAGAATATAGTATAATTTTTATTGGATATAGTAATTAATATAACATACTAAAAAAATTGAAATATGTCAGGATTGTAAAATAGCAGCATGCGATTTAAGAAGTATGTGAGTATTAAAACTATATCTATTTCTCAAAAAAATTAAAAATCTAGCGATTTTCCTAAAAAAGTTTTTTCTATTTTATTAATAATCCATAACTATCTATAAATATTGGATTTAAAATTTGAAAACAAAATAATAAAAATAAATTTTACGATATTAGATAATTACAGTAAAAATACAGAAGTTATCTACAATTGGAATTTGTCTAATTAAGTAATAAGAAATTCTAATAATCTCATAATTTGGAAAATACTTCTTTGATTTATTGCGTAAATAGGAATATTTTGTTTATTTGCTAAATTCTTTAATCGAAAGTTTTGTCTAAGATGTTTTTTTAAACCAATTATAAGATTTGCTTGTTTAATTTGCATTGTAAAAATAATTTTATCCCCAAACTTTAATAAAATTTCTCGAATTAGATTTTTTGATAATGAATATGGATAAACAATTAAAGTTATAGGTTTTAACTTCAATGATTTAATACTGTTGAATTGATTAACTAAAAACCAATTCCTATGAATTGAAATCATTTCTTTATTTAAAAATCT